AATTGATATACGATCTATTTGAAGCTGCTACAGGTATGCGAATGATGCATAATTACTTTCGCATCGGAGGAGTAGCCGCCGATCTACCTTATGGATGGATCGATAAATGTTTAGATTTCTGTGATTATTTTTTACGAGGAGTTGTTGAATATCAACAACTTATTACACAGAATCCCATTTTTATAGAACGAGTTGAAGGAGTCGGTTTTATTAGCGGAGAAGAAGCAGTAAATTGGGGCTTATCGGGACCGATGTTACGAGCTTCTGGAATACAATGGGATCTTCGTAAAGTTGATCCTTATGAGTCTTACAACCAATTTGATTGGAAAATCCAATGGCAAAAAGAAGGGGATTCATTAGCTCGCTATTTAGTACGAATGGGTGAAATGAGGGAATCCATCAAAATTATTCAACAGGCTGTAGAGAAAATTCCTGGGGGTCCTTATGAGAATTTAGAAGTCCGACGCTTTAAGAAAGCAAAGAATTCCGAATGGAATGATTTTGAATATCGATTTCTTGGTAAAAAACCTTCGCCCAATTTTGAATTGTCAAAGCAAGAGCTTTATGTAAGAGTGGAAGCTCCAAAAGGTGAATTAGGAATTTATCTGGTAGGAGATGATAGTCTTTTCCCCTGGAGATGGAAAATTCGTCCACCTGGTTTTATTAATTTGCAAATTCTTCCTCAACTAGTTAAAAAAATGAAATTGGCTGATATCATGACGATATTAGGTAGTATAGATATCATTATGGGGGAAGTTGATCGTTGAAATGATAATAGATAGGGTAGAGGTAGAAACTATCAATTCTTTTTCGAAATCGGAATTATTAAAAGAAGTCTATGGACTGATATGGATTCTACCTATTTTGACCCTCCTACTGGGAATCACAATAGAAGTACTGGTAATTGTGTGGTTAGAAAGAGAAATATCCGCATCGATACAACAACGTATTGGTCCTGAATATGCTGGCCCCCTGGGACTGCTTCAAGCTATAGCCGATGGAACTAAGCTACTTTTTAAGGAGGATATCCTGCCATCCCGAGGAGATATTCCTTTATTTAGCATTGGACCCTCTATAGCAGTCATATCAATTTTATTAAGTTTTTTAGTTATCCCTTTAGGATATCGTTTTGTTTTAGCCGATCTTAGTATTGGTGTTTTTTTATGGATTGCCATTTCAAGTATTGCTCCTATTGGTCTTCTTATGGCAGGATATAGCTCAAATAATAAATATTCTTTTTTAGGCGGTCTACGAGCTGCTGCTCAATCTATTAGTTATGAAATACCATTAACTTTTTGTGTGCTAGCAATATCTCTACGTGTGATTCGTTAAAATAGGATCTTTTTCCTCTAAAATCCATTGAATATTTATCTTCCTTTTCTTATTCTATATTCGGGTTGGTAAGTTAAACTAGATAGCTATATGAGTGAAACAAAACAGCTTATTAATTTGTAGTAAAAAGAAAAAATCTCATTTCCTACGTACAAGAAAAAAGTTGAAGTAAACATAAGCAGTGTAAACTCTTTACCCCAAGGTTGAGATTTTTTGATTAGTCATCATATCTTGAAGCGGGCAAAAATAAAGGATTCGCGATATGGAATTCCATTACTAGAATATTCCTAGTTATTACTATAACTTATAATCATAAGAGGAATCCATCAAAAGTTAGTGAGGGGTTAGGAACACTAAAGTACATAAAGGATTAGTAATGAGGAAATCTAAGGCATTAGAGATTTTTCCTCATAAAAGGAATCATAATAAGGACTTGAAATTGGTAGAAATGATCAAGTAGTACTTTCTTCGGATTCCGATCCAGAGTATGTTCCCATTCACTTGTTAAGGAAATGGCTATCAAGAACGAATTAACCCTTTATTCCTTTTTTCTTTTTAAGTACCCCTCCCGGGGGAAAGAAGAATAGGACAAAAGATATGGAATGCAATACAAAAAAAAGATCTTTATTTATTCTTTCCTTCCTCTATTCATATTCATACAGAATTCCTCATGAACTAATGCCCAATTCTTTTCATTTATTAATTGCTATAACGAGTGTTTTATTCCAAGATTAAGTTATTGCTGAACAAAGAAAAATTCTCATTATATTATAAAGGACGAGATCAATTCGGAAGCGCTTTTTCTTATTCTAGCAGACGGAATTCCTTTGGTCTAATTTAGGACTTTCCAATCGATTTTATCTTACCTAATTCTATCTATGCCCAGGGGGATAATACCGAAATGAAACAACCCTTTCCTTTTTTCTGATCATAGAGAAGCCGTATGAAGCTAAGGTTTCATGTACGGTTTTGGAATAGCGGTGGGAACTGTGATGTTATCATCGACTATGATTATCTAACAGTTCAAGTACAGTTGATATAGTTGAAGCACAGTCAAAATATGGTTTTTTTGGATGGAATCTTTGGCGTCAGCCTATAGGTTTTCTGGTTTTTCTAATTTCTTCTTTGGCAGAATGTGAAAGATTACCCTTTGATTTACCAGAAGCAGAGGAAGAATTAGTAGCAGGTTATCAAACCGAATATTCCGGTATCAAATATGGTTTATTTTATCTTGTTTCTTACCTAAATTTATTAGTTTCCTCTTTATTTGTAACAGTTCTCTACTTAGGCGGGTGGAATTTATCTATTCCCTATATATCCTTTTTTGGATTTTTCCAAATGAATAAAATGGTTGGAATTTTGGAAATGACAATGGGTATCTTTATTACATTAACTAAAGCTTATTTATTTCTCTTCATTTCTATCACAATAAGATGGACTTTACCCAGGATGAGAATGGATCAGTTATTAAATCTTGGATGGAAATTTCTTTTACCTATTTCCCTGGGCAATCTCTTATTAACAACTTCTTCCCAACTTGTTTCACTATAAATAAGATAATACAATAATAGTAAGAATATTTTCAACACAAAAATTCTCTCAAACAAGAGAAAGAAACATACCTTTTTCATAGATATTTATAATATGTTCCCTATGGTAACTGGGTTCATGAGTTATGGTCAACAAACAATACGCGCTGCAAGGTACATTGGTCAAAGTTTCATAATTACCTTATCCCACACAAATCGTTTACCTATAACGATTCACTACCCTTATGAAAAATCAATTACATCGGAGCGTTTCCGGGGGCGAATCCACTTTGAATTTGATAAATGTATTGCTTGTGAAGTATGTGTTCGCGTATGCCCGATAGATCTACCCCTTGTGGATTGGAGATTTGAAAAGGATATTAAAAGGAAACAATTGCTTAATTATAGTATTGATTTTGGAGTTTGTATATTTTGTGGTAATTGTGTTGAGTACTGTCCGACAAGCTGTTTATCAATGACTGAAGAATATGAACTTTCTACTTATGATCGTCATGAATTGAATTACAATCAAATTGCTTTGAGTCGGTTACCAATCTCCATAATGGGAGATTACACAATTCAAACAATTAGGAATTCGACTCAAAGTAAAATAGACGAAGAAAAATCTTTGAATTCAAGAACGATTACTAATTACTAGGATTTTTCTTTTTTGTTAGAAAAATCCAATAGTTCTTTACTAACTATAAAGAAAAACGAATAACTACTGCTTATTGCAAATTATTCCTGATTTAAAATGAGAGTAGATTTTCGTGATGTGATTTCTAACTATACAACTTATATACAAAAAATATCCTAATCCCTTTTTCCTTCCTTGAATCTTTTAGTTTTAGTCAGTTCATGAAAAATTTTATACTATTAATTTATTCTTATCCATAATGGATTTACCTGGACCAATACATGAGATTCTTGTGCTATTTGGGGAATTTTTTCTTCTACTAGGGGGCATAGGAGTAGTATTACTTACCAACCCAATTTATTCTGCCTTTTCGCTGGGATTAGTTCTTATTTGTATATCCTTATTCTATATTTTATTGAATTCCTACTTTGTAGCTGTCGCACAACTTCTTATTTATGTGGGAGCCATAAATGTCTTGATCATATTTGCCGTAATGTTCATAGATGGCTCAGAATGGTCTAAAAATAAGAATTATTGGACTATTGGAGATGGGTTCACTTCACTCGTTTGTATAACTATTCTTTTTTCACTAATGACTACTATCCCAGATACGTCATGGTATGGAATTCTTTGGACTACAAGATCAAACCAAATAGTAGAACAGGGTCTCATAAATAACGTTCAACAAATTGGGATTCATTTAGCAACTGATTTTTATCTTCCGTTTGAACTCATTTCCATAATTCTTCTAGTTTCTTTAATAGGTGCAATTACTATGGCTCGGCAATAAGAAATACTTAGAATGAGTCAAAATTCTTAGAATTTCAAATCTAAAATAAGTAACTAAAATAAATAACTAAAGAATCACAATTTTGATTTAGTAAAACCCATCTACTGCCAACAAATACCTTCTTTTCTCTTTTGTTGTGTAATTGTTCTATTCTAATTAATTGAATCGGTTCAATTCTTGTCCTCATATTGAAATGAATCGAGATTGATAAGGAGTTAGTTAATGATGTTTGAGCATGTACTTTTTTTGAGTGTCTATTTATTTTCGATTGGTATCTATGGATTGATCACAAGCCGAAACATGGTTAGAGCTCTAATATGTCTTGAACTTATACTGAATTCAATTAATCTAAATCTCGTAACATTTTCTGATCTATTTGATAGTCGCCAATTAAAAGGAGACATTTTCGCAATTTTTGTTATAGCCCTTGCGGCTGCTGAAGCAGCTATTGGACTATCCATTCTTTCTTCCATCCATCGTAACAGGAAATCAACTCGTATCAATCAATCTAATTTTTTGAATAATTAGACTTTTGAATAATTAGACATAGAATCCTCTAAACAAATAAACAAAGGCGCACATATAATGATAATATAAAATTCAAATATTAAGATGAATAGAAATCGAATACTATTTTCTTATTATTTTATTATTTTAGAATATCTATTTTTTGAGTAGGTTATTGTATAGTATTCTTTTTTACTTATTGAATTTTTGCAATTCATTGATATTGCAATTTGAATATTGCAATAATTTATATTGAAAAGACGATAGCCAATTTATTGGCTAGTTCGAATTCGTATGTACAATTCGTATAATTATGATTGTTGAAGCCCAAAATTCAAGTCTCTTGGCTCTTTTCACGCTTTCTCACAAACGGATTAAGAAATATATTGCATTATTTATTTGTTGAAGTTTGGATAAACCATTGCTTCGTCTGGTGCCTACAATACATATGACTCATATAGTACTAATTTCATTTTTACCAGATCGAAAATTTTTATGTTGAAAAGGAAAATTTATAGATCCAATGTCACATTCCGTAAAAATTTATGATACATGTATAGGATGCACTCAATGTGTACGAGCTTGTCCAACAGATGTATTAGAAATGATACCCTGGGATGGGTGTAAAGCCAAGCAAATTGCTTCTGCCCCGAGAACCGAAGATTGTGTGGGTTGTAAGAGATGCGAATCTGCCTGCCCAACAGATTTTTTAAGTGTCCGCGTTTATTTAGGGCCTGAAACAACCCGCAGCATGGCTCTATCTTATTGATACGTTACAAAAAACTCCACTTGAATCGTCTGATTCCTCTTTACCGAAGAAGCCTGTGCTCGAAATAAGCGAGCACGGGCTTTTCTGGTCAAAACGTATCTTGTCTTTATCACTTTATCATGAGTTATTTTCCTTGGTTAACAATACTTGTTGTTTTGCCGATATTTGCAGGTTCATTAATTTTCTTTTTACCTCATAGGGGAAACAAAATCGTTAGGTGGTATACTATATCTATTTGTTTATTAGAATTCCTTCTAATGACTTATGCATTCTGTTATCATTTCCAATTGGAGGATCCCTTAATCCAATTAAAGGAGGATTCTAAATGGATAGATGTCTTTGATTTCCACTGGAGATTGGGAATCGATGGACTTTCATTAGGATCTATTTTATTGACAGGATTTATCACTACTTTAGCTACTTTAGCAGCTTGGCCGGTTACCCGGAATTCGCGATTATTCTATTTCCTGATGCTAGCAATGTATAGTGGTCAAATAGGATTATTTTCTTCGCGAGACCTTTTACTTTTTTTTATCATGTGGGAGTTAGAATTAATTCCTGTTTACTTACTTTTATCCATGTGGGGGGGAAAGAGGCGTCTGTATTCAGCTACAAAGTTTATTTTGTATACTGCAGGCGGTTCCATTTTTTTCTTAATCGGAGTTCTAGGTATGGGCTTATATGGTTCCAACGAACCAAGATTAGATTTGGAAAGATTAATTAATCGATCATACCCTGCAACATTGGAAATACTATTTTATTTGGGCTTCCTTATTGCTTATGCTGTCAAATTGCCAATTATACCCCTACATACGTGGTTACCAGATACCCATGGGGAAGCGCATTACAGTACATGTATGCTTTTAGCGGGAATCCTATTAAAGATGGGAGCATACGGATTGATTCGGATCAATATGGAATTGTTACCTCATGCTCATTATCTATTTTCCCCCTGGTTGGTAATAATAGGAGCGATGCAAATAATCTATGCAGCTTCAACTTCTCTTGGTCAACGAAATTTCAAAAAAAGAATAGCCTATTCCTCCGTATCTCACATGGGTTTCATAATTATAGGAATTGGTTCCATAACCAACATTGGACTCAATGGAGCTATTTTACAAATACTATCCCATGGATTTATTGGTGCTACACTTTTTTTCTTGGCGGGAACGGCTTGTGATAGAATGCGTCTTGTTTATCTCGAAGAACTGGGGGGGATATCTATCCCAATGCCCAAAATTTTTACCATGTTTAGTAGCTTTTCAATGGCTTCTCTTGCCTTACCAGGAATGAGCGGTTTTGTTGCAGAATTAGTAGTATTTTTTGGACTAATTACTAGTCCCAAATTTCTGTTAATGCCAAAAATGCTAATTACTTTTGTAATGGCAATTGGAATGATATTAACTCCTATTTATTTATTATCTATGTTACGCCAGATGTTCTATGGATACAAGCTATTTCATGTTCCAAACGCAAATTTTGTGGATTCTGGACCGCGAGAACTCTTTCTTTTAATCTGTATCTTTTTACCAGTAATAGGAATTGGTATTTATCCAGATTTTGTTCTCTCGCTATCCGTTGACAGGGTAGAGGCTCTCTTATCCAATTATTATCCTAAATAGGATTTTTTTTTTAACTAGTCCGCTCTATACTCTATATTCCATAGTGGAAAAACCAAATAATTCAGAAAAAAGTAAAAAAGTCTAAGTCTAATTAGATATATCTCGAATTTTTGAGAACCCTTTGAGAAGGCGTTCAAGGGGTTCTCAAATCAAACAAAAATGGAAAAACTTTCATTTCATGAAGGTTTTATGTTATGTAATCATTTAGATGGTAATGTAAATGAACCATAACTATGTAAACCTATTCCTAATAGATTGATACCAAAATAGCAGATCCAAATTATAAGAAATCCTATTGAAGCTACAAGTGCGGAATTCGTACCCTTCCAATTTGGATTTGTTCTACTATGTAAATAAATTGCGAATATGGTCCAAGTAATAAATGCCCAAGTTTCCTTAGGATCCCAATTCCAATAGGATCCCCACGCCTCATTAGCCCATACTGCTCCACAAAGAATACCTATGGTTAAAAGGGTAAACCCTAGGCTAATGACACGATAACTCCAAGAATCCAAACGCTCAGTTAATTGATATTTGTAATAATTTGAAAATGAAGGAAAAGAGGTGTTTTTTAAAGCACTTCTTTTTGCATAGAAATATTCAATCTCACTAAACTCACTAAAGAAAAATGTTTTAAGTAAAACATTTTTTTTCTTTTTAGAAAAGAAATCGAAATTCTTTCGAAATTTAATGATTAGAAGAGCGGCGGATAATAAGGATCCGCACAAAAGAGTTGCATAGCTTAGTAACATCATACTGACATGCATCATTAACCACTGAGATTGTAGAGCAGGTACTAGTATTGTGGATTGATGCATTTCAGTTAAAAGACCCGACGTGGCAAAGCCTTGCGTTAAAATAGTACTTGGCGTAGTTATTGTGCTTAAATCATTTTTAGAGTTCTGTATCTTAGGAATCGTATGAAGAATATACAGAGCCCATGAAAGGAAGATCAATGACTCATATAAATTACTTAATGGAAAATGTCCCGAAGAAGCCCAACGAGAAACTAAGAATCCTGTTATAGATAAAAAAGTTGCTATCATTCCTTTTTCTGACGAATCATGTAATCCCCCAAGTTCACGAACTAATAAGGTTATCAAATGAATCGTAATCACAATTGAAATAGTTGAGAAAGAGATATGAGTTAGTATATGTTCTAAAGTTGCAAATAGCATAAGGAGAAGGTCCCATTACAAAATAGGAAATTTCGAATTGAATCCATTTTCTAATCTATTGTATTCTTTTTCGAGAATGCCGCCACTCGGACTCGAACCGAGATGCTTGAGCACTGCTTCCTAAGAGCAGCGTGTCTACCAATTTCACCATGGCGGCTAACTTGAAATAATAGGGAACTTAAAAGAATAATAGTTATTCTCTGGCAAATCGTCGAGATTGGGAGAGTCCATAGAATTTAGGAACATTAGAATCTTCATTAAAATAGACTTCGTTTGGTAGTATCGTTGCGGATTTTTTTAACAAAAAACTCTTGCTTTGCTCAATAGAAACAAAGCTTGAAAGAGTTGGAACTGTTTTTTCTCAGTTGCAATATAGAACTAATTTTTTTCTAATTAGTTTCTCATTGAAATTATTTCAAATCTTTCAATGCAATGGACAAAATCCAAAAAACCTTTTCTATCTATCCATTAGAATTTCTAGAATTTCATCATTAAATACAAAGAATTTTGGATTTTAGCAAAATTTCTAGAATGAAAGCCTTTATTCTCTTATTAATACGATTTACCAAGCCTAAACCAATTTATTTGTGGATTTTGGATAAGATAGGTAGAAGTTGTAAGTCCTATTGCAAGAATACTCTACTTTTCATAATAGAATCCTCATATTTTATTATGAGGATTCTATTATGAAAAGTTCGTTGATAGGAAAAGAATACTTAGGACACAGTATAGCAAAAACTTTTGTTCTATATATCAGAGGGGTTAGTTCTAAGAATATTGTACCGAGGAATTCGACACATAAAAGTACATTCATTAATTAATCCGAATTATTCATATTAAATAATTGGAATTTCTTTTGGATAGGTCAATTCAAATTATTCCAAAACCAGATTATTTGTTTGTTGCCCAGAAAAACCCTTTGGTTTTGGATGCTTGCTGCCGCTGGAAAATGATCTTGATTTTGCTAAAGAATAAGATTGTACTATGGAAAAATAAGTCTTTTTCTTCCAAAGATTTTTACGAATACGCTTTTTTGACATCGAAGTACGTTTTTTTGGAACTGCCATTTAAAAAGGAGATTACTTTTTTCTAGTTGTATGTGAAAGACATCTATTGCCGCAAATCAATCCTTCTTTCTGCTTTTTCTTAGAAATCAATCCTTCTTTCTGCTTTTTCTTAGTATTTATACTTAGATACTGAACTGAAATTCTGAATTCTTTTTTATTTCATTTTCTCTAATGCGGATAAGACAAGAATTTTTTAGCATATTTTTCATTTAGCATATTTTTCATATATATTTTGGATTTTGTTTTAATAATATAGAATATATACAAAGGTTTTCTATTTAAATCAATTTATATATCAAGTATAATTCATATATAGATATATGGTACGGGGGTCTATCCCCCATATAAGATGGGGGGATAAAAGGAAGGGAAAATTCAAATAGTTAATTAAGTTCAGAATGGTATTCCATAATTGAATTCCAATCAAAACAAAAAAAAAATAGTTAGTCTCTTAAACAAGACATTCTAAAACTTAGGTAATTCTAGTCATTAGGATTTCAGTTCTATATGAAGTAAGGAATATTCGAGAATTTCCTATAAACATAGGTTTTCATTGGAATTCAATCAATCAGTTACGAAACATGAGAGTTGCTTCATCTTCATTGTAATAGAAAGAAATACAAAAATGAATAAAAAAATGAATAGAAAGTAAAATGATTCAATCCTTTTTTATATTTTAATAAATATCCTTCTTTAGATAATAACTAAGTAACAAAGTTATTTGATTAACTTTTTGAATTTAACCAAGTAAACCCATTCTTCATTTTTGATTATTTCAATGAGAGAAATTTGGAAAAATGAAGAATTCCAGTATTTTTTTTTTTTTTTTTTTTTTTTTTTTATTCCTTCAGAAAGAGATAAGAATTGGTTTGGTGAATCGGAAACAATTTTATTTTATAAAAAAATTGAAGTAAAAATTTCCATTTCTTTTCTTATGGAACATACATATCAATATGCATGGGTAATCCCTCTTCTCCCACTTCCAGTTATTATGTCAATGGGGTTTGGACTTATTCTTATTCCGACAGCAACAAAAAATCTTCGTCGCATATGGGCTTTTCCTAGTGTTTTACTCTTAAGTATAGCTATGGTATTCTCAGTTCACCTATCTATTCAACAAATAAATGGAAGTTCTATCTATCAATATCTATGGTCTTGGACCGTCAATAATGATTTTTCCTTAGAATTTGGATACTTGATCGACCCGCTTACTTCTATTATGTTAATACTAATTACTACAGTAGGAATCCTCGTTCTTATTTATAGTGACGATTATATGTCTCACGATGAAGGATATTTGAGATTTTTTGTTTATATAAGTTTTTTCAATACTTCCATGTTGGGATTGGTTACTAGTTCCAATTTGATACAAATTTATTTTTTTTGGGAACTTGTGGGAATGTGTTCCTATTTATTGATAGGCTTTTGGTTTACACGGCCAATTGCAGCGAGTGCTTGTCAAAAAGCTTTTGTAACTAATCGTGTAGGGGATTTTGGTCTGTTATTAGGAATTTTAGGTTTTTTTTGGATAACAGGTAGTTTAGAGTTTCGGGATTTGTTCAAAATAGCTAATAACTGGATTCCTAATAATGGGATTAATTCCTTACTTACTACTTTGTGTGCTTTTTTATTATTCCTTGGTGCAGTTGCAAAATCTGCACAATTCCCTCTTCACGTATGGTTACCCGATGCTATGGAAGGACCCACTCCCATTTCGGCTCTTATACACGCAGCAACTATGGTTGCTGCGGGGATTTTTCTTCTAGCTCGACTTCTTCCTCTTTTCATATCCCTACCTTTAATAATGAGTTTCATTTCTTTAGTAGGTACAATAACACTCTTCTTAGGAGCTACTTTAGCTCTTGCTCAGAGAGATATTAAAAGAAGCTTAGCCTATTCTACAATGTCTCAATTGGGTTATATGATGTTAGCTCTAGGTATAGGTTCTTATCAAGCTGCTTTATTCCATTTGATCACTCATGCTTATTCGAAAGCTTTATTGTTCTTGGGATCCGGATCCGTTATTCATTCAATGGAACCTCTTGTTGGATATTCACCAGATAAAAGTCAGAATATGGTTCTTATGGGTGGTTTAAGAAAATACGTTCCAATTACAAGAACTACTTTTTTATGGGGTACGCTTTCTCTTTGTGGTATTCCACCTCTTGCTTGCTTCTGGTCCAAAGATGAAATCCTTAGTAATAGTTGGTTGTATTCACCCTTTTTTGGAATAATAGCCTCTTTTACTGCAGGATTAACTGCGTTTTATATGTTTCGGATATATTTACTTACTTTTGATGGGTACCTGCGTGTTCATTTTCAAAATTACAGTAGCACTAAAGAGGGCTCGTTGTATTCAATATCCTTATGGGGAAAAAGGATACCCAAAGGAGTGAATAGAGATTTCATTTTATCAACAACGAAGAGTGGAGTTTCTTTTTTTTCACAAAATATATCCAAAATTCATGGTAATACAAGAAATAGGATAGGGTCCTTTAGTACTTCCTTTGGGGTTAAAAACACTTTTGTCTATCCTCATGAAACGGGAAATACTATGCTATTCCCTCTTTTTATATTACTGCTTTTTACTTTGTTCATTGGATCCATAGGAATCCATTTTGATAATGGAGTAATGGATAATGGAATAGCGGAGTTAACCATATTATCAAAGTGGTTAACTCCCTCAATAAGCTTTTTCCAGGAAAGTTCTAATTCTTCCATAAATTCATATGAATTTATCACTAATGCAATTTCTTCTGTAAGTCTAGCTATGTTTGGTCTATTCATAGCATATATCTTCTATGGATCTGCTTATTCTTTTTTTCAGAATTTATATTTAAAAAATTCCCTTGTAAAAGAGAGTCCGAAAAAGTATTTTTTGGATCAAGTAAAAAAAAAGATATACAGTTGGTCATATAATCGCGGTTATATAGATATTTTCTATACTAGGGTCTTTACCCTGGGTATAAGAGGATTAACCGAACTAACGCAGTTTTTCGATAAGGGTGTCATTGATGGAATTACCAATGGGGTAGGTCTTGCTGGTTTTTGTATAGGAGAAGAAATTAA